CTTTTCCAAATATTTTTACGAATACGCTTTTTTGATATCGAAGTACGTTTTTTTGGAACTGCCATTTAAAAGTTACTCATTGTTATAGTTGGATGTGAAAGACATCTATTGTTCAAAACCAATTCTTATTTCTTATTCATTATCTAAATCGATTTTTTATCTAAATAAGATTCTCTTCATAAAAAAGAAATTTAGATATGTCAAAGATCTGTAAAAATTGTATCAAAAATTACTCAAAATAACAAAACTTTGATTCCTAGTAAAAACGTATTAGTAAAACCAAACATTTTGGTTTGGAACTTTTAGTTATCGTTGTTTATCTCTCAAAGTTATCTCTTTATAATCTACTAAATCAAACTTAATAAAATCAATAAAGAACCTAAAAGACCTTTATTTTCCTCATTCTATACTTTATTTACATATAATAAAATTTACATTTAATAAAATCCCTCAAAGGATTATAAACTTTTGCCTAATAATTTGAGTATTTTTTTAGCCAAACTTGAGAAAAAAATACACCTAATTTCAATTTGAAAATTTGAATGAGACTAGTAATAAATCTGTTAAAGGATACGCGGTTTCATAAAAAAGATCTCAGTCATTTTTTATCCTTTCTCGATTCTCGATCAAAAAAGTTCACTATAATCTTCTAAACTTTACTAATAACTTTACTAAAAAATTGTTTTGATTGAAATGGAAAACAATCAATCCCATAATGAATTAGTTAATGAGTTGGAATAAACTAACTAAAATCCTAAAATAAAGAGTTTTTATTTCATTAGCTAAAACCAAGAGTTTTTATTTCATTAGACCGATGCCCTTAGTTAATCCTATAATTCATATCAGGATAAAGTAATAGTTTTGGCTTAAATTTTGATCCTTGTTCTATTTTCTTTTTACTATTCTTTACTATTCTAAGTATTCGTTTTTATATGTCACTTGGTCATATCAGTTGACCAATTATAACTTTTTTTTAATATTTGAACGGTTTTAAAAAGACTCAGAATAAATACTAATATAAAATGATTCAATAAGTGAGTGCATATCTTGATTTTTTATTGACTTTTTTCGAAAGAGGTAAGATCCGATGAATCGGAAACAATTAATTAAGAATAAAAATTTTTTTTTATGGAACAGACATATCAATATGCGTGGATAATACCTTTTCTTCCACTTCCAGTTCCTATGTTAATAGGGCTGGGACTTCTTCTTTTCCCGACGGCAACAAAAAGTCTTCGTCGTATATGGGCTTTTCTGAGTGTTTTATTGTTAAGTATAGTCATGATTTTTTCTATCAATCTGTCTATTCAGCAAATTAATAGCAGTTCTGTCTATCAATATGTATGGTCTTGGATTATCAATAATGATTTTTCTTTAGAATTCGGATACTTGATCGATCCACTTACTTCTATTATGTCAATATTAATCACTACTGTTGGAATAATGGTTCTGATTTATAGTGATAATTATATGTCTCATGATCACGGATACTTGAGATTTTTTGCTTATATGAGTTTTTTCAGTACTTCCATGTTGGGATTGGTTACTAGTTCAAATTTGATACAAATTTATATTTTTTGGGAATTGGTTGGAATGTGTTCGTATCTATTAATAGGATTTTGGTTCACACGACCTGTTGCAGCAAAGGCTTGTCAAAAAGCATTTGTAACTAATCGTGTTGGTGATTTTGGTTTATTATTAGGCATTTTAGGGTTTTATTGGATAACGGGGAGTTTCGAATTCCGTGATTTATTCCAAATATTCAATAACTTGATTTCTAATAATGAAGTCAATTTTGTATTTGTTACTTTGTGCGCTGTTCTATTATTTGCCGGTGCGATTGCTAAATCTGCACAATTTCCCCTTCATGTATGGTTACCTGATGCAATGGAAGGGCCGACTCCTATTTCGGCCCTTATACATGCTGCTACGATGGTAGCAGCGGGAATTTTTCTTGTAGCTCGACTTATGCCTCTTTTCATAGTCATACCCCACATAATGAATTTTATCTCTTTGATAGGGATAATAACAGTTTTTTTCGGAGCTACTTTAGCTCTTGCTCAAAAAGACATTAAGAGGGGTTTGGCCTATTCCACAATGTCTCAATTGGGTTATATGATGTTAGCTTTAGGTATGGGGTCTTATCGCAGTGCTTTATTTCATTTGATTACTCATGCTTACTCCAAAGCATTATTGTTTTTAGGATCGGGATCCGTTATTCACTCAATGGAAACTCTTGTTGGATATTGTCCAAAAAAAAGTCAGAATATGGTGCTTATGGGAGGTTTAACAAAACATGTACCAATTACTAAAAATTCTTTTTTATTAGGTACACTTTCTCTTTGTGGTATTCCACCCCTTGCTTGTTTTTGGTCCAAAGATGAAATTCTTAATGATAGTTGGTTGTATTCACCTATTTTTGCAATAATAGCTTGGTCTACAGCGGGATTAACCGCATTTTATATGTGTCGGATCTATTTACTTACTTTTGAAGGACATT